ATAATAATAAATAAAAAATAGAGATTCTCCTAAAATGGAAATCCTTTTTATTCTTTATTTTGATGAGATGTTCGGGCAGAAATAGACTTTTTTTTTTCTAAAAAAAAAAGCTATCGAATGAATCGTTGTACATTTCAATTTGAATTTGGAATTAGGCCGAAAATCCAAGTGGTTATTGACGAAATAATAATCTGATCATATTCAATTTCAATTTTGTATCACAAATTACAATAAATAAAAAAGGAGGATTAAAAAAAAATGCGAGATCTAAAAACATATCTCTCCGTGGCACCAGTGGTAAGTACTCTATGGTTCGGGGCTTTAGCGGGTCTCTTGATAGAGATCAATCGTTTTTTTCCGGATGCATTGATATTCCCTTTTTTTTCATTCTAGTCTAGTTATTGGCGCAAGAAGGGGTGAAGAAGATAAAAGATACAATCAAATATCTGGGATTAATCCCCCTCCTTCTTTATTATTTCTTTTTTTTTTTTAGAATTCGAATATAAAAAGTTAGAAAAGAATAAAGGGTATTTGGACTCGGTGAAACTCGGAATCTTGTACAGGCTTCAATGGAATTGAATTATTCATTCAATTCCATTTCCATTCTTAATATTAATAGAGTGAGACCAGAACTGGAAATAGAATGGCTAGGGTGGGGGCAACAATATCATACAAAATACTTAAATGAAAACTGAAATACTGTACTGCGCTTCGAAAATTGGAAATCATTGTATTACTTAAATTTTCCTGTCCTATATTAATGGAAACGAAATCCTTCATAATTTGATTTAGAATTTTCAACTTTTACTTTTTTAATTCCTTTCTTCTTCTTCGCTTCGAATCCTAAAAAATAGAAGAGTTAAATAAATCAAAAAAAAAAGGAGGTTCATGGCCAAGGGTAAAGATATCCGAGTAAGGGTTATTTTGGAATGTACCTGTTGTGCTCAAAAGAGTGTTAATAAGGAATCAACGGGTATTTCCAGATATATTACTCAAAAGAATCGACACAATACGCCTAGTCGATTAGAACTAAGAAAATTCTGTCCTTGTTGTTGCAAACATACGATTCATGCAGAGATAAAGAAATAGAAAAACAGATCGCTTGCGTGTCACCCGTCCAAAAGGAATATGAAAAATGATCTAGTTCTCATATATATTCTCTAATTTTTATATTATAAATATATAAATTAGATTAGATATATATAACATAATATAACATCTATTTTTTGATATTATATAACAAAAAAAAATAAGAAAAGCAATAAAACAAAAATCCTTTTTTTTGGTAAGAAATAGGATTCTCGGGATAGGAATAAACAAACCATGGATAAATCTAAGCGACTTTTTCTTAAACCCAAGCGATCTTTTCGTAGGCGTTTGCCCCCGATCCAATCGGGGGATCGAATTGATTATAAAAACATGAGTTTAATTAGTCGATTTATTAGTGAACAAGGAAAAATATTATCTAGACGGGTGAATAGATTGACCTTAAAACAACAACGATTAATTACGATTGCTATAAAACAAGCTCGTATTTTATCTTCGTTACCTTTTCTTAATAATGAAAAAAAAATTGAAAAAGGCGAGTCGACCGCTAGAACTACTCCTACCGGTCTTAAAACAAAAAAAAACTAGAGTTATTCTTCAATTGAATTCAAATTTGAATAGAAACTCAAATCCAATTTGAATTGATGTTTTGTTGGAAAACAACGCCAATCAAATTTAGGTTGTTGTGTTATAAGAAAAAAGAAAATCGGTGAAGAAGAATCAATCTTTTTATATTGAACGTGGTTGTTCATTTTGATGACTTTATCATATGAATCATCTTTTTTCATACAAATCCCTACTCTACTACCTTCCCGGAGTTCATTCTCCGGGGAATTTTTATTTTATGATCTCGTTGGCAATCATAAAAAGGCAATTAGCCTTTAATATAGCTATTTGTGCAACTATTTTACGATTAAGAAGCAATTGCCTCTTGTACAGATTATACAATAAATTACGATAACTATTGTACATTTTTTTTTGATTCTTACCAATTACTGCATTTATTCGATTGATCCACAAACCGCGAAAATATCTTTTTTTCCTATCTCTATCCCGATGAGCCGAAACCAAAGCTTTTATTTTCTGTTGAGTAATAGTTCGAGTAAGTCTTGAATGAGCCCCACGAAAGCTTGATGTAAATAAACGAATTCTTGTTCTACGTTTCCGAGCTATATATCCTCGTTTAATTCTGGTCATTGAGTAAATGAAATGAGACTTTGATGAATAACTATTAGATTCATTTTATTTTCTTTCAGTTATTCTTTTTCCTTTCCTAGTCTATTAATAACAAAAATGGATTCTTCCAATGTATAAAGTAAGAATTTCAATGGCTTTTGCTACTATAACCTTCCCAACCACGATTTTTTTCTTTTGATTTTGAAGCATTAAACTTCGAAATAAGAGAGTGTATTGAGAAAAAACATAGTAAAGTAAATAAAATAGAAAAAGAAATGGTGGGTTCCATCGTTTCTATGATTACTTTTAAAACGGTGAGATCCTCTCTATACACCGGAGCCCCTTCCTCGGTTTAATCAATATTTTTGTTAACTTGTACAGTTCACACTCTTTGGCTCTACCCATGAGATATCAAGTAATAGGTCTTTCACAACGAAATCTAGCTATACAGTAACGGTATTTAAGTATGTAGGTTAGCTGGGTAGCTGACCCTCTTAGTCCGTTCTTGCAAAAATAAGGGCATAATTATTCCGCTTTTTAATTGAACTATAGGATTTCCCCCGCTTAATGGATAAGCATTTACTACCAATGGTGAAATCTTTCTCATCTTAAATTGCAAATTGAGGTGATTGGGTTTGCACCAATCCAAACCATAAATTTTATACACAATAGAAGACTCTCTATATATTATTTATTTATTATTCATTTTTTTATTTTATATTATATATATTAGTTAAGATTAGTTAAGATAGTGAATGGAGCTCTTCCATTCACTATCTTAACCGATCCCCCGATACTGGAATTTTTTTTTTATTTTAGTCTATGATCTGAACGAGTCGCACATACACCCTAGTACAGGTTCCTCGGCGCTGAGGACATCCCCGAAGAGCGGGGGATTTCGTGACATTTTGGATTGGCTGTCTTGTGTTTCTAATAAGTTGTTTCATAGTTGGCATGGTGAGTCGTATACATAATGAGTTGGTTTAGATCAATCATAACCGATTATGAATCAGTTCTATTCTATTAATAGATTCATTAATATTTCTTATCATATTTCTATTAATGAATCTATTAATAGAAATATGATAAGAAATCAGATAAGAAGACTAAATTAATAAGAAAAAAGAATATCAAATCGTGTATTTTCGCGGAATCCTTGCTGCTAATTTTTTATTCAACCGCTACAAGATCAACAATTCCGTGGGCTTGGGCTTCTGCTGCTGACATAAAAACATCTCTTTCCATGTCTTCGGATACAAGCCATAAAGGTTTGCCTGTTCTTTGTACATAAACCCTTGTGATAGTTTCGCGAAGCTTCAGTAGTTCTTCTGCTTCCAGGATAAATTCTCCCGTTTGTGCCTCATAAAAAGAACTAGCGGGTTGATGGATCATTACCCTGATGATATAAAATAATAATGGTTTCCTATCTCTCGCCTTATCGTGCGAGAGATAGGAAAAAAAAGACAGAATTGAACAACCGTACAGGCATCTTTTGCGTATTGCATACGGCTCTACTATGGAAGTTATTTCTACCTTCCATCGAAGAAATAGAAAGAATACTGGGTCTATCAGACCCAGATCAGTATCAGTAAATGATCCAATAACCATCCTTCCTTTTTTGTAGTATTTCTAAAATACTATGATGGTTCCGTTGCTTTATTATTTCGTCTGTTCTTCAGCAATCCCAAAGTGTCTTTTTTTTCAAACAGTTAATATATATATTCTTTCATAGCATATATATTGTTAAAAACATAAATTTTGTTAAAACCTTTCCGGTGTAAAAACCGAAAACAAAAAAGTTTGTGACACTGAAATAGGCTCCTGATAGATCATATAAAATGGTAAATAGTCTTTTTTCATACTACTCTTTCGATACATAATCGAATGGTTTTGGAAATTTTGAAAAAAAAACTCATATCGAACTTGAAGTGCCATGCTATTATTACTTAATATTGGCGAAGGCATAGTCTTCTTTTTTTTTTCTCAAATAAAAGACTCATTGGCGCCAAGCGTGAGGGAATGCTAAACGTTTGGTAATTTCTCCTCCTGCCAAAAGAAAAGATCCCATTGAAGCGGCTAATCCCATGCATACTGTCTGTACATCGGGTTGTACAAATTGCATAGTATCATAAATAGCTATTCCGGGTATTACCCATCCGCCCGGAGAATTTATAAACAGATACAAATCTTTGTTATCGTCCTCCATACTGAGATATACCATAAGGCCAATAAGTTGATTCGATATTTCACTATCAACCTCTTGGCCTAAAAAAAGGAGTCTTTCTCGATAAAGTCGGTTGATTAGGATAATATTTTATCCCTTAAGAGCCGTACATGCATCTTTTGATGCATACGGTTCACAAAAGATCGCAAAAATAAATCAATGTGTAGATTTCAACCCTCTTCACTTTTTATTTTCCTAATGAACTTCTAACGAAGGGAAAGGTCTTTTTCTTACATTATTACATTATTTCAAGAAAGACAACTTTTGATCCCTTCCTTTATCCATATAAAAATTTTCTAAGATATAGAATAGAAGAAATATATAGAATGTATTAAACTTATTGAACTAACTCCTCATTGATGTATTGTTTTCATCGAGATCGAATCAAAATCGCAATGTAATTTTCTTGTTTCTGAATGGGCTTCTTCAATTCTTTTCTTTTAGGTTTCTATTCTACTCTGAGTAAAGATCTGCCCGATTTTGATTTGCACATATAGGACAAATACTCCAATACCATATCTTTTTGCTACGACTTCCCTTTTTCTTAATTTTTTTTTTTATGTTTTCTGGCACATATATGACATTCTAGAAGTAGTAATCGTAGATATATTACCTTTTTTTTCTAAACAGAGCCTGGATACTTTATTTTATTGGTCCAGCCAAGCCAACCATAAAAACTTCAAAATTGATAATAGTAATCTGGATATCCCTTCAAAAATCGATCTAATTGCACTTCATTACACTTCACGCTCCAGATTTTTGATGATTCAATCAATATTTTTCGGGGTGAAAGAGAGGATACCTCGATCGGGGGAGAAAACGGGGAAATCCCATATAACCCAATATATCTGACAAGTCGCACTATATGTCAACCCAAGATGCATCTTCCTCTCCAGGACTTCGAAAGGGAACTTTTGGAACACCAATAGGCATTAAATCAAGAACAAAAATGAAGTAATATATGTCACTTTGATGTGGAAACGTAAAAATTGGTTTATTGTGTTAAAAATTATTTGTCTTTATCATCTTGTATTTATAAATGATAAATAAAAAAAGGGGGGGGGGGGGGGGGAATACCAAATGAAAAAAATAAATAAAAGATAGTTCTTACGAACAGGTTCTTTGAATGATAAAAACTATGTCCGCATTCACGGATAGAAACACGCATAAAAAATAGGATCTCCCCCACTACCAACACCACCATTGCGTATTGTTATTTATCGGGTATAGAATAAAATAGATCCGCTTTTTTTTGTTCCTATGAATATAATTGTTCCATCTTTCCTAAAAACCTAGAAAAAAAAAAATGTAATCCCTTACCCGATAGAATCTACTGCAAGTGGGGTTCCATAGTATATTTTTTTTTTCCAGTGCAATAAAGTTACATAGTGTCTATTCTTTGCTGATAAAAGGGGTATTCTCATGGGTTTGCCTTGGTATCGTGTTCATACCGTTGTATTAAATGATCCCGGCCGTTTACTTTCTGTCCATATAATGCATACAGCTCTGGTTGCTGGTTGGGCCGGTTCGATGGCTCTATATGAATTAGCAGTTTTTGATCCCTCCGACCCTGTTCTTGACCCAATGTGGAGACAGGGTATGTTCGTTATACCCTTCATGACTCGTTTAGGAATAACCAATTCGTGGGGCGGTTGGAGTATCACAGGGGGGACTACGACGAATCCGGGTATTTGGAGTTATGAAGGTGTGGCCGGAGCACATATTGTGTTTTCGGGCTTGTGCTTTTTGGCGGCTATCTGGCATTGGGTCTATTGGGATCTAGAAATCTTTTGTGATGAACGTACAGGAAAACCCTCTTTGGATTTGCCAAAAATATTTGGAATTCATTTATTTCTTGCAGGGGTGGCTTGTTTTGGTTTTGGCGCATTTCATGTAACCGGATTGTATGGTCCTGGAATATGGGTGTCCGATCCTTATGGCCTAACCGGAAGGGTGCAATCCGTAAATCCCGCATGGGGTGTAGAAGGTTTTGATCCTTTTGTTCCCGGTGGAATAGCCTCTCATCATATTGCAGCAGGGACATTGGGTATATTAGCGGGCCTTTTCCATCTTAGTGTGCGTCCACCCCAACGTCTATACAAGGGATTGCGTATGGGAAATATTGAAACCGTCCTTTCCAGTAGTATCGCTGCTGTATTTTTTGCAGCTTTTGTTGTTGCTGGAACAATGTGGTATGGTTCAGCAACAACCCCGATTGAATTATTTGGTCCAACTCGTTATCAATGGGATCAGGGATACTTCCAGCAAGAAATATATCGACGAGTTGGTGCTGGGCTAGCCGAAAATCAAAGTTTATCAGAAGCTTGGTCTAAAATTCCCGAAAAATTAGCTTTTTATGATTACATCGGCAATAATCCGGCAAAAGGGGGATTATTTAGAGCGGGCTCAATGGATAATGGAGATGGAATAGCCGTCGGTTGGTTAGGACATCCTATCTTTAGAGATAAAGAGGGGCGTGAACTTTTTGTACGACGTATGCCTACTTTTTTTGAGACATTTCCGGTTGTTTTGGTAGACGGAGACGGAATTGTTAGAGCCGATGTTCCTTTTCGAAGGGCAGAATCGAAGTATAGTGTCGAACAAGTAGGTGTAACTGTTGAGTTCTATGGTGGCGAACTCAACGGAGTCAGTTATAGTGATCCTGCTACTGTGAAAAAATATGCTAGACGTGCTCAATTGGGTGAAATTTTTGAATTAGATCGTGCTACTTTGAAATCGGATGGTGTTTTTCGTAGCAGCCCGAGGGGTTGGTTTACTTTTGGACATGCTTCGTTTGCTCTTCTCTTCTTTTTCGGGCACATTTGGCATGGTGCTAGAACTTTGTTCAGAGATGTTTTTGCTGGTATCGATCCTGATTTGGATGCTCAAGTCGAATTTGGAGCATTCCAAAAACTGGGAGATCCAACTACAAGAAGACAAATAGTCTGATAGAACATTCTTTCTTTTTGTGTTGTTCCTTTTTTACTATATTTTTTGGTGTAATTCTTATTTTACATAGGGAACTGGATTAATCTTGATTTGAATAATTGCAT